CATAATTTGTTTATATACATCCTTCCTGGTTGAGACCACACATAAAAATGATATTGCCATAAATGGACAAAGAAATATTTCCATTTATTTATCACAAGAGGCGTATCCTTTAAAGCCAGAATTGATTTTCCTTGATATCTAACATAATGCATGAAGAGATCCTGGAGAAACCATAGGCTAGTCGGAAAATCATTAGCAAAGACGTCTTCTACGGGAGGCTTTATTTTTCCATAGAAATATATTCGCTCAAAAAAGACACCGGAAGCTGTTAATCGTAAATGAGAAGATTTGTTGCGTAGAAAAAGTAAGATGGATTCGTATTCACAAACATGAGAATTATACAGGAACAAGAAAAATCTTGGATTACTTTTTGAAAAAATAGAAATCGATTTTTTTATAAATTTATATTTATGTGGAATAATAAGACTATTCCAATTATAATTATAATACTCGTGAAGAAAAAGCCCTAATAAATACAAAGAGGAGGCGTCTTTTACCCAGTAGCGAAGGGTTTGAACTAAGATTTCCAGATGAATCGGGTAGGGTATTAGTACATCTGATACATAATTTAAACGTGTAAATTTGTCCTCTAAAAAAGGAAATATTGAATGAATTGATCGTAAATTATAATACTTTACGATTTCTGCACCCGTTAAAGAAGATACTAATCGTGGGGAAAATGGAATTTCCACAACAACTGCAAACCCCTCTGATATCATTTGAGAATACAAATTTTTATTAAACCCAAAAACTTTATTTTGGTTAGAATCATTAGAGGAAATAATCAAATGATTCTGTTGATACATTCGAGTAATTAAACGTTTTACAATCAGTAAACTATATTGACTGTCATAACCCACATTTTCCAACAAATTTGATCTATTTAAACCATGATCACGAGCAAATGCATAAATGTACTCCCGAAAGATAAGTGGGTATAGAAGGTCATGTTTCCAAGATCTATCTAGTTCTAAATATCCTTGAAATTCTGCCATTTGAATTAGATTTGAGCCGAAAATACGATGGGATGTATTGGGTTATCAAATGATACCTAGTACGATAGAGTTAAAACAAGGTATTATTTTAATAAATGATTAAAGAATAAAAAAAATAATAATAATAATAAAAATGGATACCTCGTAAAAAGGTACGACTCATCAACAGACTCTCTGTCCTCACTTTTTTCACCCAATTGGTTTATGTTTATTCTCGGATAAACAGATGGTTAGAAATCCTTTATTTTTGCAATCCAATCGCTCTTTTGATTTTGAAAAAAAAAAAATTTCTTTATCAATATACTGCCTTCTTCATACACATTTATCTCCGCCACATAATAGAGATAACTAATAGTTAGGATTCATAAAAAATCGATAATACACTCATGGGAAAAGCCTTTCCCGCGTCAAGCACTAATATAGTTTTAACGTCTAATTAGATCAGGTAATCATTCAAAAATTAAGAACAGGAGCTCGTTACTTTATATTTTCTTTCCTATAATTGGAACCTATAGCTATAGTTAGGTTCTATCCATTTATTTACTGGACCCAACTTTCAATTTAGTTTTAATTTCTTTGCTTTTTAAAATTTTTTAATTTATTTTATTTTGTTCCAAGCCAAGAATTCAAACAATTTAAACAGGGGTTTGGCCCTATTCCTAAAGAATGAAATATTCTTAGAATTCTCTATTGATACGACATGCTGCTTTTTCCAGTCATTCCTTTCAGGATCAGTCGCGGTCTTACAAACTCTACCGATGGTATAGACGAATCCATTGCTTCATACAAATGTGTAAAAGATGCTAGCCGCACTTAAAAGCCGAGTACTCTACCGTTGAGTTAGCAACCCGAACTAAAATAATTAGAATGTATAGATATAATCGAAATCCCAATAAATAAAGAGATTGAATTGTACGGCGCAATCAATTCATTTAAAAAAATAAAATAGATTTATTTATTGAATTATAGAATATTGATTTAGAATGAACGATTCAGAAATATAAATAATCAAAAACTATTTGTCGACCAACTCTTGTCTTTTATGTTATCCATTATTATATTATATTTTAATCATTAAAAAAAAAAAAGACTTACAACACATCCAATGAACCCTTTATTTGTTTATTTGAATGAAATAAAATCGATAGGACGGAGGTAAATAGATTCATTTATCCACGCTCAGATTATATTTATTCGATACACTGTTGTCAATATGAATGTAAATGTTGAGATAAAAAATACAATATAAAAATAGACAAAAAAAAATAATAATAAATTGAATTGAAATTAAAACTTAAATTTATTAAAATCAAAAACAAAAACTAAGGATTTATGTTGGATTGGCACTACATATATAATTTACATATAGACAAAAGGGTGTAGACGGACGAATAAATTAAACAAATGAAGTATAAAAACTCCAGGTTTATTCAATTAATATCAATCAATATAAGTAAATAAAGGAAAGATTAACCCTTTGCTTTTTTTCTCCTACATAATGTCGTCTTTTATCACGATAAAAGTCTATTTCCATGTCAATGGGCGTTTTTCAGTGGAATTCTATGAAGAAAGAAAAAAAGCAAAGAAAAGATTATCCAAAACTCTATACAAATCATTCACACTCTCTTTAATTTATATATATTTCGTTAATTGAATTTTGGTTGGTGATTAAGGCGAAGTTCCATAAAAACACCCGCCTTCTTTGAAATATCATGAACAGTTCCTGTAGGCTGAGCCCCTTTTTCAAGGAAATATAGAATAAGAGGAACATTTAAATAGGTTTGATTCTTTATCGGATCATAAAAACCCACTTTCCGAAGAGCTCTTCCTTCTCTTCGGGATCGAACATCAATTGCAACGATTCGATAAATGGCTCAGTGGGATAGATGTAGATAACCCCCCCGAGAAACGTATAAGAGGTTTTCTCCTCGTACGGCTCAAGAAAATTCAAGTTATGCTGATGTATAAAATTCTAATGTCAAATATATTCCTAAAATCATCAAATCAATTAGACCAAGAATTTTCTTTCTTTATCATCATATGATTTAAATACTTGTTTCTTATTCTTTCCCCAACCACAAAATTTATTCGTATTTGTAATTTGCACTCTCATAACTCAAGTCGGATAATTCCCAAAGGAAACCTTTTATACGCATTTCGTTTATTGAGCGGTCTCTAATCCCCTTTCTTTTTGTCTGTCTCCTTTCGAATCTATTTTGATTGTTCATAGTTCTGTTCTCGTTGTTGAGACAATTGAAAACGGTATTTCCTTGTTCTAGGATCCTTTATCTTTCTTTGCCTTGAATCATTGGGTTTAGACATTACTTCGGTGATCTTTAATCGTTTCAGTTTCAATCAAAATGGCAGCAACATACCATTTGTTGTGATTTCTTTCGATCAACGAATCATATGAATGGTTGATTCCTGTGTAAAACACTTTTGATTTGATCGAAAATGTTTTGCAAATTCCAAAAAATTTTACTTTTGAATTTGAAACTTTCTTAGAATTGGATCCTTTCGATTTCTATATCGAAAATATACTTAACAAAGTGATCCCAATTTATTAATTGATACTAACCCTAGATTCTTACCCTCCGATAAACGAATCAATACGTTCTGCTCGAGCTCCATCCTGTACTGTACGATACAGTTTACCCCCCCCCAAAAAAAAAAATGAGAGTTATGGTGGAACAGAACAAACGATGTCGAGCCAAAAGCACTTTCATTCCTATATAATATAAAAATGGTGGGTGTAAGAATCCACAGCGGATCGTGTCCTTCAAGTCGCACGTTGCTTTCTACCACATCGTTTTAAACGAAGTTTTACCATAACATTCCTTTAGTTTGGAACCAGTATGTAATTAATTCCATTATGGAATCATGAATAGTCATTGGTTCGGTCGGTACCTAGTAATCTATATTTTATTTTTTCCTTCTATACTTCTATTCTATCTTCTATATTTATATTAAATAGAATTTCTGACAACGTCGCAGAAAAAATAAAAATTAACCCCGGATACATATCGTTATAAATATAAAAATTTATACAAAATAAAAATTGATAATATTTTAAAATGAAAATAAAAAAAAACTAAATAATATAATATAAATATATAAATAAAAAATATATTTAATAATTTAATAATTATAAATAAAAATAACATGACTAAAATTCAAATAAATAAGTTCTTTTTGAATCTGCATCTTCAAATAACTTGATAGTGATAAGATAAATTCAACAATTTCACACTTCTTCGAGTACTAACAACTCATAAGAAATCATCAATTTCAGAGATAGATCACAAATAGATTCTATTCCATCTATGTCTTATTTGAACTCGATTAAATTTGTGAAAAAGATATGATTCATAGAAAGCTCATTACGAACAAAACTTTTTCAATATTATACTCTTAAATATAAATACAAGGTTGTTCAAAAAAGTAACCTTTATTTTATTCTGATTTATTCTGATAAAATATAAACCACCTATCATAATATATATATATCATATATATTATATGATATATATGGGTTAAAGCTGCGATAATATCCTACTGTATTGGGTGTGTGGACAGATACGCTCTGGGACGGAAGGATTCGAACCTCCGAATACCGGGACCAAAACCCGTTGCCTTACCACTTGGCCACGCCCCATTTTAACATTTTAAATTTATATTTAATACTAATAAACACTAATATTGGAACTGGTTGTTCGTCAACTTCAGTCTAAATATCTATCAAATATATTAGCTTATTGATAGAATTTTTATACGTGTAGATATAGAATTAAACTGATGAATTTATTGATCATTACATCTAATTCAATTAAGATATTGTATGAAAGTATGATTTATCCTATTCACTTTTGATTTGAGAATTGAAGTTGAAGGATTTTTGATTGGTCAAGTTCAAATCAAAGAAGGGTTTTTGTTATATCGAAGTTATTTTTATTCATTTACCCTTCTCTAAATAACTCAACTTATTAATAACTCAATCAAAATAAA